ATCCAATTCTGACCGGTAATAGATACCAGGGCTTTGCAATATTTGATTGATTACAATTCTGTATATTCCATTTACTATAGAAGTTCCCAGGGAATTCATTAGAGGCATGTTTCCAATAAAAATAGTTTGTTCTTGGATATCTTTACTGCTTTTCCAAATTAATCCCGCGGATACATAGAGTTCAGAGGAATATGTAAGTGATTCATATATGGCATCTTTTTCTTTTATCGGGGGTTCTACCAATTGATATGTTTCCACAAATAATTGAAATTCGATTTCGTGATCTGTATCTTCAATTTTTGGAAACTTATAAAGTTCGTCTGTTAAGCCCCGATCAATGAACCTACAAAATCCTTCAAATTGTATCTGATTCAACCCGGGTATTGTAGACATTTCCTCATTTCCACCCCCAAGCATTTTCAATTTCCCCATTTCTTTTATAGAAAATATTATAGAAAATATCCCACGATTTGCTGTCTCTTCGTCGAATTACATGAATAGATTTAGCAATAATGGAATTTCTGTTCTTTTTACTGAATCACATGAAATTTTACCTAACTCCGTGTATGAAATACCTATTATGAAAAGAAGAATAAATAGAATATAAATTATAAATAGAAACAAATTCAAAAACTCCAGAAGTCTAGGTGGAGTTTTTAAAAGAATATCAAACTAAAAAATGTCTTCTATTTCTTCCATTATTATGATATTACATATTCCAATTCGATTGGATACCAGAAAAAAATCAAGCACGATAGTTTCTTGAAAATTCCCTATAGGATAGATATTATATACGGATAAGATACCCGATTAGATCCGATCCGTGTAATAAATTCCATTTATGTTCTAGGGTTTACATATACTGACAGTTGTTGTTATAATTTAAATGGAAATGGGGGAGAATTTTTTTTCAATTTCAATAAAAAAAGCAATATTGATATTGATTAGTTATGTATCAATTCTTTATTATTTCACTAAGAAAAAACGATTTTAGAGTAAAATTCAAGAATAATTCAGGAATGAATAGGTTAACTTAACGGTTCTAGTTTGTCCTGAAATTTTGTCTTTTGTGACTGAAGGTGCACTTTTTTTTTTTCAATTGAAAACAAAAAAAAATAAGGGGGTCTATTCTCATATATTTTTTATTTATTTGTATCGTTTTGGCGGCATGGCCGAGCGGTAAGGCGGGGGACTGCAAATCCTTTTTCCCCAGTTCAAATCTGGGTGTCGCCTGATCAACAAGAGAATTGAAATAGTTTATTCCGTTTTGCCGATAGAAAACTTGACATTTTTTCAAACAGAAGCAAGCCAAGCGGGGTAAAAGGACTCTTGAGACTTGTTTGATGCTTAGAATTTAGGTTTGTTCTCTAAAAAGTGCTGTAAATCTTGTCGTCTCGGATTCACGGAAAGATTTTAGTAGTCAAAAGGAAGCGATAAATCTTAAAATGATAGTTCTTTCACTCTACTACTACTGCAGTGTCCGTTTACTGACCGGGTCTTGAATTAGATTGGATAAAGGGATAGATAGGTCGGACAGGAAATTCAAATCTAATCCCATTTTTAGTTGGGGAGGGGACGGAAGAAACCTTGTATACAGACTCATGAAAGTATATGATCGCTCCCGCTTTACTATTAGTTAGTTAGATTGAATAACTAATTGGATTTCTTCTTTTTTTATTTAAATAATTCTATTCGGCAACCTCTGGTCAAATAATTAATTTACTCGGCTGTCTTGGTCTTGCGATTGAACGAATCGGGAGCGGGAGGCGATAAGGATTAGATCTAAGACCTATGTTTTATTTTGTGTCCTTTTTATATTTCTGCGCCCCCCCCCCCAAAAAAAAAAAAAGAATGTTAATACTTCAATAATATAATAATATTCGAATGGTTAATTTAGTTGGTTGAAAGACAAAAAAAAATCTATAGTCTATCTAGGGAAGTTTAGGAGTGGGAATAGTCAAAATAAAATGCATCTCAAATACATTATCAGATACATTACAAATAGAATCTGACCCCTTTCTTTATATTTTTTCTTTTTTTTTTTTTGCTTTAAATATTTCTATTTTCTTCATTCTTCATCTCCTTTACCTTTAATGTTCCTTTTTATTTTTAGCGGCCAAATAATTGATGTTAATGTACACGTTACATAGTTCATGATGCAGAACTTTTTCAGTTCATCCTATTGGCTCGGCTCATCTGAAATAAGTATAATTAAGAAATATCATTCAAATTTGAGAATCTTAATAAATCCCTACCCTAATTTGTTTATTTCTCCCTTCCATAATAATATATGAATGAGACCTCAATTATTCTGTTTGATTTTACTTCAATTACTTTGTCTGATCTATAAGATAATGGACAGATATTTTTTAAATTAAATATCTGGGGTTAGAGAAATGCGAATTAGTTTCTTCTTTTTATCTTTTAGTGAGCATCTTGTATTTCATAAAATTTGGGGGCGATATAATCTTTACGCAAAGGCCATCCTATCCAACTTTCG